CTTCTCAATACAATTTCTTTCAAATTCATTAAAATTTCATGTACTGATTCTTCAATACCTACTATGGTAGAATATTCATGTGGTATTTTTTCTGATTTTACACGTGTGATACATGTTCCCTCTATTTCTCCGAGTAAAACTCTTCGCATTGCAATGCCTATTGTATCGGCTTGACCTTTCATAAGTGGAGACAGAATAAAGCGTCCATAATGAAGACGCTTATTGTCTATTCTTGATTCAACACACTTCCATTGTAGTGTCCGAGTAGATACTCTTATTTTCTCTCGAACCATAGTAATATATTCTTTTGATCAAACCCTTGACTTGTTTATTTCTCTTGAAATCTTTTCAATGTTTCTTTTTAGTTTTACACACGTCTTTTTTTAGGAGACCTACATCCATTATGTGGCATAGGAGTTACATCTCGTATAAAATTTAATAGTATACCACTTCTACGAATAGCTCTTAATGCCGCATCTCTTCCGAGACCGGGACCTTTTATCATGACTTCTGCTCGTTGCATGCCTTGATCCGATACTGTTCGAATAGCATTTCCTGCTGCAGTTTGAGCGGCAAAAGGTGTCCCCCTTCGTGTACCCTTGAATCCACAAGTACCGGCGGAGGACCAAGAAATCACCCGACCTCGTACATCTGTAACAGTCACAATAGTATTGTTGAAACTAGCTTGAACATGAATAACTCCCTTTGGTATTTTACGAGTATGCTTACGCGAACCAATACGTACATTTTTACGCGAACCCGTTTTAGATATCGGTTTTGCCATATTTAATTATTTCATAAAAATAAAAAAAGTCCAAGATATGTGGTATGGATATATCCATTTCGTGTCAAAAAGGGGGGAGCCTTTATTAAATTTTTAAATTAATTATTTTCGAACTAAAATTAATATTCTATTTTTCTATATTAATTATATTCTATTTCGATTAATTTAATATAAAATACAATTTTTGAAATAAAATTTCAAATTTGAAATATCAATCAAATTTCTTATAAAAATTTTTTATTTGATAAAATAATAAATAATATTAGATAAAATATAATTATATAATAAGATAAAATAAAAATTTCTATATTAAATTTTTTTTAGAAAGCCTCCGTTTGTTAAAAGATTATCCTTGTCTTTGTTTATGTCTTGGATTGGAACAAATAACTATAATTCGCCCTCGTCTTCGAATCAATCGACATTTTTCACAAATTTTACGAACGGAGGCCCTTATTTTCATATTTGCCATTCCTTAACTTAATAAGTTAATCCAAAATTTATTTATTGGAAGAAAATAAGGTTTCCTTGTGTTTTGAACTTCTAATTGTGGCCTTTCCCATAAAAATAATGTTGAGGTTGAAAAATACCCTAATTTAATTGAATGACTTATACTTTTTTTCTTTCCTTATCGGATACCCATAAAAAGTACGTTGAATCTTTTTTTTTTTGGAAACATAGCCTATAATCAAAATCCAATTTGCATTAATTATATAAGGGAACCTGAAACATACCCCGGGGAAATTATTCATGGGTAAGTTATTCATTTAGTAATTAAATCTTCGCGAATCCCCCCCCCTTTTTTGTAATTCCAGTTAAATCCCTTATCACATTCACAAATATACATAAGGGGGGAAGTTATATTAGAAACTTGCCTTTTCTCTCTCTTTTTTGTATTAAAAATGGATAGAAGTTTCTCATATAATTCGGGTGTTAGAAAGATTACCATATATAACATAAAATTTCTCCGCCGACTCTTTCTAATCGAGCCTCTCGATCTGTCATTATACCTCTAGAAGTTGAAAGAATTACAACCCCCATGCCCCCTAAAATTCGAGGGATTCGTTGATAATTAGAATATATTCGTAGACCGGGTGTACTGATTCGTTTTAAATTTAAAAAACTTTTATATGATCCTTTTCTATTTCTTCTATATCGTAGAGTTAAAACTAAAAAATATTTGTTGTTTTCTCTATGTTTTCGGACGTTTTCAACAAAACCCTCTCGTAAAAGTATTTTTACAGTGTTTTCTGTTATGTTAGTAAATGGTATTTGAACCATTCCTTTTTTATTCATGTCAGCATTTCTTATATAGGTTATTATGTCAGCGATGGTGTCCTTACCCATGGTAAACGAAAATGATTCTTGTCTTTTACTTTCTATATAATCAACATGCTCCTTTTTCTATTTATTATTTTATTTTTGATTTTCTATTATATATCTATCTATATTCTATAGATAGATAGATATATTGTTTAAGTTATCAAGTATCAATCTGAAATAAATAATAATTGCTACTTCTAATACTTATAATAATTACTACAAAAGGGATATATGTGAGATAAAATAGATTAATTAATCTATTTCACAAAAAAATAATGTATCCATAGCACGGTTTCGTCTTATAATACCTCGGGTGCTAATGAAACTATTTTAGTGAAATTTAACTGTCTCAATTCCCGGGCGATTGCACAAAAGATTCGAGTTCCTTTTGGATTTCCTTCTTGATCAATGACAACTGCAGCATTATCATCATACTGAATTATTATACCGTTGCTACGTTTGAGTTCTTTACAAGTACGTACAATTACAGCTCTGATCACTTCTGATCTTTCTAAGTTCGTATTTGGTACTGCTTGTTTGATTACAGCAACAACAATGTCACCAATATAAGCATATCGTCGATTACTAGCTCCTAGGATTCGAATACACATCAGTTCGCGTGCTCCGCTGTTATCGGCTACATTCAAATGAGTTTGAGGTTGAATCATATCATTTTTTTATTCTTTCAGTCCAAAAATAGAAGTAAAAATATTTTGTGTTCAAAAAAAGGAACCTACAATTGCATTTTTTGTTTTCATCCTAAAGACCTCTTTCCTTTGGTTCTAATTTATTACCCTGAAATAATGAATTGAGTTCGTATAGGCATTTTGGATGATGCTATTGAAATAGCCTTTCTTGCTATATTTTCCGGTACCCCACCCATTTCATAAAGTATTTTCCCAGGTTTAACGACAGCTACCCAATATTCGGGAGATCCTTTTCCTGAACCCATACGTGTTTCAGTAGGTCTTACTGTAACCGGTTTGTCCGGAAATATGCGTACCCATATTTGTCCACCTCGGCGAACATTTCGTGACATTGCCCGCCGTCCCGCTTCTATTTGTCTAGCTGTTATCCAAGCTGGCTCAAGCGCCTGAAGAGCATATCTTCCGAAGCAAATATGATTCCCTCGATAGGATATTCCCTTCATTCTTCCTCTATGTTGTTTACGAAATCTGGTTCTTTGGGGGTTATAATTGATGGTTGTTTCTCAATTCCATCTTTATTACAGAACCGTACATGAGATTTTCACCTCATACGGCTCCTCGCGAATGAAGCAATTCAAATAGATATCATATAGAATATACATATATAATCGATTGAATCTAATCGATAAAATAATATGCATTAATATTCCTATGTTTAATAAATAATCGAATAGCGGGATTTTTTGAGATTTCATAGAATCTATTCAAAATTTTTATATCTTGTTTTTATATATAATTGAATATGTATATATGTATTCTTATAAACCATTTTTGTTATCACTAAATAATGTAGTTTTGTTCTATTATTTGTTATTTTATAATGTTCTAATGAATCTTTATTTTCTTTTTTATTAGAATATTTTTGATTATTTGAAAGAATAAATAGAATTGGCAAAAAAAAATGAAAAAAAAATAAATGAAAATTATCGCGGGCGAATATTTACTCTTTTGAATATTTACTCTTTTATTATCAAATTCAGATGTAATGTAGGGCACAACTCCTACAAAATCTATTGCTTTTTGGTTTCTTCCGCCATCCCACCTAATGAATCATTAAGATTTGTTTTTAAGAAAATCTTAAGTATTTGTAGGTTTCGTCGTTCCCATCACTTCTCTATTAATGGTTAGGTCTGAATTCGACAATGGAGCCTTTCTCATATCTAAAAATGAATAATATTTTTTTAGAATATTGATTTTTTTCGTGAATCAATATTCTCAGTTTTTATTGATTCAGAGCTCTTAATTTGTTTACGTTATAAATTAATTCATATATATATGAATTAATTTAGATTGATGCTTTATTACACTACCTTTTATGAGATGACCCATAGACCTTTACATATTAGAATTCTATATCATTGATAGATTTTTCTCTCTTTCTTTCACCTCTTCATTTATCTGTATATTTTTATTGCTTTACAACTAAATAATATTTTTTTTTCGTTTATGCTTCATAATAGTTCAGTTGCTATAATATATGTTTTTTTATATTTTTTTGTTTTGACTAGTTCTTTAGATCTAGATAATCCGAAGCGATGCGTTGGTTATTAGTTCTTTTTTAATTAATTTATACTATGAACCGGTTTATTTTTTTGTTAAATTTGAACCGTTCTAAAAAACTAACGAGTCGCACACTAAGCATAGCAATACTATCAATATGAAATGATTAATTTCATTTTTTAGTCGATTCAATCTTATAAAATTGATCATTTTTGGGAAATAAAAATCGAGTCATTTTTCATTTTCTATAAAAAAAAATATAGGATATTTAAGATAAAGAATAACATATTTTTCTTTATTTAGAAAATATCCAAACTTTGATCCCCAAAACCCCATAAATAGTTCGAACAGTATAGCAACAATAATCAATTTTAGCTCGAATGGTTTGTAGAGGAACCCTACCTTCTCTGATCCATTCAACGCGTGCAATTTCTTTTCCGTCGATACGTCCTGCAATTTGTACTTGAACTCCTTTTGTACCCGCTTGTTCAGTTAATTCAATAGCTTTTTTCATTGCTTTACGGAATGAAACTCTATTCTTTAATTGTCCAGCTATAAATTCTGCAATAATATTAGGGTGTTTATAAGCATTTGCAACTTTTACAATAGCAATGTTTAGTTTTCGATTCACACAATTCAGTTTTTTTTGCATATTTGTCTGTAATTCTTCGATTTTTTGAGGCTTACCC